AACAAACGATTTTATTCAGCATTTCTTAAGAATCGATTTGGCAAAATCTCCTATTTCATATATCGGAAAAAGAAATGATTCCTCAGTTTCAGGATTGCTTTCGGATAATGGAACAGATTGCACCCATAGCAATCCATTTTCTTCCATTTATTCCAAGGCAAGGATTCAACAATTCCTTAACCCACCAAATCAAGGAACTATTCATACGTTGCTGAATAGAAATAAGCAATTCCAATCATTGATAATTTTGTTATCATCCAAGTGTTCTCGAATGGGCCCATTCAAACGCGTAAACTATCACAATGTAATAAAAGAATCGATTCAAAAGGATTTCCTAATTGAAATTCGGGAGTCATTGGGACCTTTAGGCTCATCTCCTTCAATTGATCATTTTTATTTATTTTACCATTTTAAAACTCATAATCAGATCTTGTTAACAAACTATTTGCAACTTGACAATTTAAAACAGACTTTTCAAGCAATTAAATATTATTCAATGGATGAAAGCGGTCGAATTTATACTACTGATCCGGGCAGTAACATTATTTTCAACCCATTCTGTTTGAGTTGGTATTTTATCCGTCACAGTTGTTGCGAAGAGACCTCTCCAATAATAAGTCTTGGACAGTTTATTTGTCAAAATGTGTGTATAGACAAAAAAAGACCGCACCAAAAATCCGGTCAAGTTATATTAGTTCAAGGTGATTCTGTAGTAATACGATCAGCTAAACCTTATTTGGCCACCCCAGGAGCAACTGTTCATGGCCATTATGGGGAAATTTTTTACGAAGGAGACACATTAGTTACATTTATATATGAAAAATCGAGATCGGGTGATATAACACAGGGTCTTCCAAAAGTGGAACAGGTGTTAGAAGTGCGCTCGATTGATTCAATATCGATAAATCTCGAAAAGAGGATTGAAGGTTGGAACGAATGTATAACAAGAGTTCTTGGAATTCCTTGGGGATTCTTGGTTGGTGCTGAGCTAACTATAGTGCAAAGTCGTATCTCTTTGGTTAATAAGATCCAAAAGGTTTATCGATCCCAGGGGGTGCAGATTCATAATAGGCACGTAGAGATTATTGTACGTCAAATAACATCAAAAGTTTTGGTTTCAGAAGACGGAATGTCTAACGTTTTTTCACCCGGAGAACTAATTGGATTGTTGCGAGCCGAACGAATGGGACGCGCTTTAGAAGAAACAGTTTGTTACCGAGCAATCTTGTTGGGAATAACAAGAGCATCTCTCAATACTCAAAGCTTCATATCGGAAGCGAGTTTTCAAGAAACTGCTCGAGTTTTAGCAAAAGCAGCTCTACGGGGGCGTATCGATTGGTTGAAAGGTTTGAAAGAGAACGTTGTTTTGGGGGGGATGATACCTGGCGGGACCGGATTCAAAGGATTGGTGCACCCTTCAAAACAATACAACAAGATTCCTTTTGAAACAAAAAAAAATCGATTTGATGGAGAAATGAGAAATATTTTGTTTTACCACAGAAAATTCTTTGAAGGGGGATAATCAAAGAATTTCCACGATACACCAGAACAATCATTTATCGGATTTCATGAAGGGATTCATTCCTTTCACTACTTTCTTTGATTTGGTGCATTCATTTGATTTAATAATAAAAAGAGAAATGTCTAGAAACGAATAGAATAGCTTGGGTCATGGCTCTACGTCCAATTATAGGGTAGATCAGAAGGTTCCATGGGAACAATCTTTTATTTCAGTTCAGGGTTCCCCGTCTCTTAAAAAAAAAGGGGGGGGGGGGGGGGAGAAATGACAAGAAGATATTGGAACATCAATTTAGAACAGATGATGGGGGCGGGGGTTCATTTTGGTCATGGTACTAGGAAGTGGAATCCTAAAATGGGACCTTATATCTCTGCAAAGCGTAAGGGTATTCATATTACAAATCTGACTCGAACTGCTCGTTTTTTATCAGAAGCTTGTGATTTGGTTTTTCAGGCAGCAAGTAGAGGAAAACAATTCTTAATTGTCGGTACCAAAAATAAAGCAGCTGATTCAGTAGCATGGGCTGCAATACGGGCTCGGTGTCATTATGTTAATAAAAAATGGCTCGGCGGTATGTTAACGAATTGGTCTACTACAGAAACGAGACTTCATAAGTTCAGGGACTTGAGAATGGAACAAAAAACAGGGAGACTTAGCCGTCTTCCAAAAAGAGATGCAGCCGTGTTCAAAAGACAATTATCTCGTTTGCAAACATATCTGGGTGGGATTAAATATATGACAGGTTTACCCGATATTGTAATCATCGTCGATCAGCACGAAGAATATACAGCTCTACGAGAATGTATCGCTTTGGGAATTCCAACAATTTGTTTAATTGATACAAATTGTGACCCCAATCTAGCAGATATCTCAATTCCAGCGAATGATGATGCTATATCTTCAATCCGATTAATTCTTAACAAATTAGTAGTCGCAATTTGTGAAGGGCATTTTAGCTATATAAGAAATCCTTGATTAATAATACGATAAATAACTTACTTCGCAAATCCCATATATTTTTGAGTCGATTACTATTACTATTTATGAATAAAAAAAGAAATAAGAATAGCCAGGATATTATGTGATTAGTTAGTATTCAAAATAGTAATCTTAGAATAGTAATCTTAGTTGGTATTCAAAATATCTGATTCAAGTAGGCAAAGAGATGGTTGAATCAAAAGTGAATTCTTTTTCAGAGGGTAATATGAATGTTCTAGTAAACACACTAACACTAAAAGGCTTGTACGATGTATCTGGTGTGGAAGTAGGCCAACATTTCTATTGGCAAATAGGTAATTTCCAAGTCCATGGCCAAGTACTTATGACTTCTTGGGTTGTAATTGCTATCTTATTAGGTTCGGCCACTATAGCTGTTCGCAACCCACAAACCATTCCGAATTGGAGTCAAAATTTCTTCGAATATGTTCTTGAATTTATTCGAGATGTCAGTAAAACTCAAATTGGAGAAGAGTATGGTCCGTGGGTTCCTTTTATTGGAACTATGTTTCTATTTATTTTTGTTTCTAATTGGTCAGGAGCTCTTTTCCCTTGGAAAGTCATACAATTACCTCATGGCGAGTTAGCTGCACCCACGAATGATATAAATACTACTGTTGCTTTGGCTTTACTCACGTCAGTAGCATATTTCTATGCGGGTCTTACAAAAAAAGGATTAGGGTATTTCGGGAAGTATATTCAACCAACTCCAATCCTTTTACCGATTAACATCTTAGAAGATTTCACAAAACCTTTATCACTTAGTTTTCGACTTTTCGGGAATATCTTAGCTGATGAATTGGTCGTTGTTGTTCTTGTTTCTTTAGTCCCTTCAGTGGTTCCTATACCTGTTATGTTCCTTGGATTATTTACAAGTGGTATTCAAGCTCTTATTTTTGCAACCCTAGCTGCGGCTTATATAGGTGAATCTATGGAGGGCCATCATTGAAATAGTCTTTTTTATTTTTTTTTTTGTCAAAACAATAAATAACAATAGACGTTTGGCTCACGACAATTTACTCAAGGAATATACAACTACATCATATACGATAGAAAGGAATAGCAAAACCAAAAAAAGAAAGTACGATATTAGGGTAATTTGGGTATTAGAGCGTTGCAAAAAAGGCAACGAGGAAAAAAAGATCTTTTTCCTAAAGTTATCTTCCGTCCACTTACTAGCATACCCCCCCTCAACGAATATTCTATTTCTACCCCATTTATTAGTTTATTAGTTCTTAGCCTATTATTTCTATTTATTTATTCTATTATTTCAACCAAAACCAATTGAAATAATAGAATAAATAATAGAATGCTTGGAGTGTATGTGTAGGACATACGAAAAAGGAGAAAAGAGCGAAGAATTCCCGTTTTAGTTGATTTTATTCACGGATTGGACAAACAAAACTAGTAAAAAATAAAAATAATAATAGGAAGCAGTTAGATAGAATTTGAATAGCTAAAAAAAGTCAACTCTTGGAGATATTTCAAGAATTGATTCTCAAATCCTATTCTATTGATCTACTGAATCGAAGATAAACAAGTTGGTTTACCCTATGGAAGAAAGACATGTATATGTGATATTAGATATTGCTGGGTATATATGAATTAAAGATAGATTCCTTGGACCTACTCCTCTCATTTTCAGCAATAGAAGTCCTTTATTTTCCGTTTTCTTGTTACTGCGAATTGAATGAAAAACCCGACGAAATTACAAAAAAGATGTAAGAATTCACATACCAGTTCGGAACCAAGAAATCGAAGTAGTTCTGATGATTCACTAATACTATTATTTCAATTAGAAGTTCTTAGTTACTTCTACTAAATGAATCCTACGACGTAATAATTAAGGCATAACTCGTTGGGTGGTTGTATCATTAACTATTTCTTTTTTTGGTACGAGGAACTTATCATGAATCCACTAATTTCTGCCGCTTCTGTTATTGCTGCTGGGTTGGCTGTAGGACTTGCTTCTATTGGACCGGGGGTTGGTCAAGGGACTGCCGCGGGTCAAGCTGTAGAGGGTATCGCGAGACAGCCTGAGGCGGAGGGCAAAATACGAGGTACTCTATTGCTTAGTCTAGCTTTTATGGAAGCTTTAACAATTTATGGACTGGTTGTAGCATTAGCCCTTTTGTTTGCGAATCCTTTTGTTTAATATTGAATATTAGAAATCTAAAATATATACTTGTTGCCTTGGACTTGTCGTTTCGTTTTTCAAATTATATCAAGATTTAATTCCTAGAATTACGTAGTCGTTGACAAAATCAAATAACCTATGGGAAGGTCGGATTTGCGGATGAGGAATTAGTATCCCGCCTCGCTTTTATCCTTCCCGTTCCTACTCCAAGAGAAACTAAGCCTCGAAACAGGGGGGGTAGTTCACATAAATCAAATCCACTTCACAATTTCCCAACAGGAACAAGAAAGGACTAAATAAAAAGAGGTGCGAAGTGATACAAAAATAACTCTAGTCAATTTTTGAGTC